TGTTTTTGGCGATTTCGCATTAATATAAACAAGGACAGGGAACGTTTTACCTACTCCTAACGGTCGGAGCGAGCCCTTGAATAAAGTGGATCTCCCCAAGTAGGATTTGAACCTACGACCAGTCAGTTAACAGCCGACCGCTCTACCGCTGAGCTACTGAGGAACAACGGGGGGTTAGATCTCATCTACGCTCAAGATTCTTGTTCTTTGGACCGACCTATGACCAGTGCATGAACCGTTGAGAAGCCCAAAGCTTCCTTCGGAACTTCTGGAACTTTGCATACACCCCACCCTATATTATAAGGAGAGAAGGTGACGATAGCAATCCCCTTCGCCTCCCCGGAGAGCCTCCAGGGCAAGGGGAGGCGGCGGTCAACCATCACCATGATCTTCTCCACTGCCCCGAGATGCATATTGATCAATCGATCTCCACGATGCTACGGACCCGCCAGTTCGCTAGGTATACTCACTCTACCGAAGGGCAGCAAAGACCTCTCTCTCCCTGCCAGGGACAAGGGGCCTGCTTATTATCCTAAGAGCTAGAAGGTAATGGTGAGATAGTCTCAACTAACCTCCTTTACCTGTCTTTCCGAACCCTTCGTTGAGTGAAACGGAGCGGACATCATGGCACTTGGAACTGCTATTCGATCATAGAATTGATTTTGATCAAGCAGGAGAAGGTCCCCCTGTCGGTCCTTTCATCTCTCTGCCCGCTCCATGCTGTATAGCCTTCGGATCATGGGCTGGTTGAATGCTGGGACACGTGAGATTAGATCCGATCTGCCCGGTGATTTTGGTATATGAAGTAGTGGGAAGCGTTGAAGTGAGAGGAATCCATATCAGCGATCGTACCGTCATTACTTCAATGATTGGAATTATACCTGATCAATCACTATTTTTTATCTGTATTTTCTTCCTCAGCATTTCCTTTGAATCCTTTTTTGTTCAAGAGGAAGACTTTTTTGAATGATGGGATATCAGTTCTATATATATGTCTCATATAGATAGATATCTATCTATAATGAAATGAACCAAAAATGGAGGAAGGGGGAGAGGGGAAATAGAAAGGGAAAGGAAGAACAGAAAGAGGACAGGGAGGGGGACGGAGAGGAAGGGGATGGAGAGAAAGGAAGAGGACATAAAAGGATCGATCTATCGATGCAGAGAATGAGAAATTAGTCAAAATATCCCATCAACGAATCCATATAAAAATTGTTAATATAAAAAAAAGGAATTATTAATATAAAAATAGAAATTAATAGAAATATAAAATAGAAATATTACTGCACAGGACAAGAATACAAATAGATAGGAAGATGTCCGTCCCCTCCTAAATATTTCATTCCCTCTCCTAAAAATAGACCTAGGATACCAACTCGATCTATGATTCCATCAATTACCCATCGATCAAATGAATAAGTTAGTTTAGCCAATCCCCGTATACCCTTACTAAATATTATGTCATAATATACGTCTATGTAACCTCGGTAATATGACCAATTGTATATTATATTGATGAATCGGTCCGCCGGGATACCCTTTAGCGAGGGATCCTTTTTATACCTCAAATTTTTTGAGGATAAATTAATAGGTCCATATAGGACAAAGGCCATGAATGTGCCAGAAAGCGCTATACCAACTGAGGGAATTGCATCTACGAGAAATTCGGACCAATTCTCGGGGTGGTTCTCATGGAAATAGGTCATCGATGGGGTTAGCCATTGAGATAATCTATCAGAACTTATTCCTCCTTGAACAAAAGAAACTCCTATAAATCCAATAAATAGAGTGGATATTCCCAGTGCAAGTAAAGGCAATAGCATTACATTGTCCGATTCCTTAGGATACAGAGTATCCCCTTTATCGAGGGGATGAGTGGTAACTGGATATTCCATGCTTTTCCTATCGAATTGTTCCATCTTCCCCGGGAGTTGAAATGCTCCTTCAGAGGAAGAGCTCTTATTTCCTGGAAATTGCAACATAGAACCCATTACAGTTCCGGTGAATGTACCAGATTCTTTCTCCCCCCACATAGATATCGAATAAAACGGAATAGGGTCATTATACAAATTTACGCGTAGGTCTCCCTCGAAAGCAAGAAAATACATACGGGACATGTAAAATGCAGTGAATCCTGCTGCGAACCGAGCTATCCCCCCAAGAATGGGAGAATATAGCCAACTACCACTAATAATCTCATCTTTGGACCAAAAACAAGCAAAAGGGGGAATACCACAAAGAGAAAGTGTACCTAAAAGAAAGGTTGTTCCTGTAATTGGCATGTATTTACTTAAACCACCCATGAGAGCCATATTCTGGCTTTCACCGGGACAATATCCAACAAGGGATTCCATGGAATGGATCACTGATCCAGATCCTAGGAACAATAAGGCTTTAGAATAGGCATGTGTAATTGGATGGAACAGAGCAGCTCGATAAGAATCTGTACCTAGAGCTAACATCATATAACCTAATTGAGACATAGTAGAATAAGCCAAACCTCTTTTAAGATCACTTTGAGCGAGAGCCATAGTCGCTCCCAACAGAGCTGTTATTCCACCTGTCCAAGAGATGAGATTCATCATGAAAGGTAGAGCTCTGAAAAGAGGAAACAATCGAGCTACGATAAAAATACCCGCCGCTACCATAGTAGCAGCATGTATAAGAGCTGATATAGGAGTAGGCCCTTCCATAGCATCAGGTAACCATACATGAAGTGGAAATTGTGCGGATTTAGCTACTGGACCTAAGAATAAGAGAAGAGCACACAGAATAGCAAGAAATAAGCTAACCTCATTACTGGCGATCGATTCGTTAAATCTTCCTGATAAATATCTAAATTCGAAACTCCCTGTTATCCGATAGAAACCTAGGATTCCTAATAATAATCCAAAATCCCCTACACGATTAGTAATAAACGCTTTTTGACAGGCATTGGCTGCACTGGGTCGGGTAAACCAGGAACCTATTAATAAATAAGAACACATTCCTACTAATTCCCAAAATATATATATTTGTACTAGATTAGGACTAATAACTAGCCCCAGCATAGAAGCATTGAAAAGGCTGAGATAAGCAAAGAACCTCACATACCCCTGATCATGAGACATATAATTATCACTGTAGATCATAACCACGATTCCGACAGTAGTAACTAATATTAGCATAATGGAAGTAAGTGGATCGATCAAATAACCCAACTCTGAGGAGAAATTCTTATTAATGGTCCAGGACCATAAATATTGATAGACGGGACCGCCGGTAATTTGCTGCAAGAATAGATTAAAAGAAAGGAACATAGCTATACCTAGCAGGGAAATGCTGATAAGAGCCCATATATGACGAAGACCCCTGGTTGCCCTTGGAAAAAGTAATAATCCCAATCCCATCGGTACAGAGGCTGAAAGTGGAAGGAAGGGCACGATCCAAACATATTTAGATATAAGTTCCATAGAAAGATCGAGTAATCTTTAGAAATATTTTTATTTTTTTTTTTTTTCCATTCTTGGTTTCCGATCCACTGGATTGCGAAAGGAACGAATAAAAAAAGGTGTTAACCAGGGGGATGGGATGGGGATATGGATCCCATCTATATATTTTTCCTTCCACAAATCGAAAGCTCGAGCTGATTCATTATTAATCGATATGAAATGCCAGATGAATAGGAACTCTAGTTCATAACTATTGGTTCGGGTACTCATCGACGAGATAAAATTGTGCACATCCAAAACTGTACACTTTTCTCATACATTATCTTATATCACATAGATTTTTATGAACCAATAGAGATAGAGATATTTTACGCTCTTCAGAAGTCTCACAGAAATATTCATGATGAGACCTGGCAAGAATCGAACCAATTAGAGAGCTATTCCAGTTCCTGATATTTGATCGAATCTGTTCGATACATATTCGCTCTTAATCCACAGTCACTCCAATAATAAATACATATACAATATACATACCAAGGGTGAACAACTCCGAACGGGCCAGATAGATCTTATGATGTTTGTCACTCCACATCATTAGGATTAGGACCGGATGGATGGACAGAATGCCAAAATGTATATTTATTCTTATTGATTTGTTATAGATCTACTACAAATATCAGGCATTCCCGTTGGAAAAAAGAATAAGGGAGGGGGGGGGGGATCTCACACGATCTTCCCGGAGATGAATTGACCCTTTAATAAATAAACAAATAAACGCACTTCCTAGAAGGAGGACACGGTGTACGTAGGCTGGGGCATCGACAAGATTTGATTTGTAGTAAATTTCATCTGTCCAAATAAAATGAACGGATGGATTTTGCGGTAAATCATTATTCATATAGGGAAATAACGTAATTTTTGCAAATTATGAGGATAACGGCAGAGAGCTGGATTTTTGGGTTCCTTTGGGAATAGTAATAACGAGAGATATACACATCTCTATATGCATATATATTTCTATACTGCATAGAAGAACATGTGATATATAAAAGAAAGATAGAGTACATTTAATATCCATTTTAACATCCATATAGTAAGATCTATCTATCTATCTAGATAGATAGATATGCACATATATGTTTATCACATCGAAATATATGAAGAAAAAGCATTGAATATATGAATGAAAAAGCATTGTTTGTCATGGCAGTTCCGAAGAAGCGTACTTCTAAATCCAGAAAACGAATTCGTAGAAATGTTCGGAAGGGAAAAGCAAATCAGGCCGCGATAAAAGCTCTTTCCTTAGCTGAGTCTATCTCGACCGGTCGGTCAAAAGTCTTTTATTGCTCAACAAGTGATGAGCCCTCTGGATCATCTAAATCCACATTCATCAATGAATCAAATGATTCATAGTATGCCTTCCTCCAGTAGAGAAGGCAGCAATGAGATATAAATCATTCTTTGGTTCGATGCTTGAGGGGTCGAACGGACAAAAGGAACAAATCATGATTTGGTTCCGCTACAGCATTCATTTATGGCCGATCTGGGAGATCGGGGATTCCTTAATCCATTATTACTATTCTTAAACCATTCATCTTCCATCCTCTTTTTCCCGCTAGGGAAGGATTAGGGTTCATCATTCTTAATAAGAATCCTGGATCAACTTAGCATTACCATTATTTACATTATTTCTATTTCTGGTAGCTTTACCTCATCAAGATCTTCTTAGATATCTATCTATATATCTACATAGATAGATATCTATTTAGACAAGAAGAACCTCAGAGCATATTATTTGAATTTGAAATAGCTACAGAGCTATGGGATCATCTGAGTATAGTATTCCCGGAGTCACTTACCCATTTTGGTCGACTGGAATCTATGTGTCACTCGAGTGAATTCTTGCTCGGATCTCGGTGAATAATTCCTAATTTTAGGATATCGGGCTCTTGCTCTTTCTATTCTATTCGAAATATCACACAATTGCTAGATACAGTAATAGTAACTTAATCACTCTTGTTCCAACAGTTATCTCTTTTATGGTCATATCATATATAAATCATATCTAAAGAAGTGCTTGATTTTTTAAGATGACTCATGGCTAGAGTTATTGTATATCTAGCCATTTGTAACCCATTCTCAAGAGCATAGAAACATAATTTTAAGAGGTTGGCCAAAGAAAGCCTAGGTGTGTAACCTTGTACGACATCTTAACATATCTGATCCCCGTCATTGGCCCCCATTAATGACCTAGCTCTAACTTCCTAGAACGTGATTTATGGGGAAGAATCCTTTTTTTTTTTCACGTTCCAATAGCTCGAGAAACCCTTATTACTAAGCTCGTGATATCATGTCTCATTAAGGGCCTAATCTCAATAGTATACTTTTCCCCTATTCGTAATTACTAAAGTCCGATCGATCATGCCAAAAATAGGTTGAGGAAGAAATAATAAAGGAGATCTGACCCATCGAAATCGTAATTTCATCCTATTCTGATATTGATATCATTCAACTATTCACAAATCATTATTCCAACGGGAAAGTTGAAAGTTACAGCATGAAACCCTTTCCCATGTATCTCTCTTTATTCCATACTTGGGATCTAGCTGCTTACATTCTATCAATATAATTGATAGAGATCTATTTTCTATTGTTCAATAATGGAATTGAATGGGACTCTTCATTCCGCTTCGGAGCAGCGGGATTTGAACCCACGACCTCCACCACCCCAAGATGGCACGCTACCAAGCTACGCCATGCCCCGTTGTAACGACCAACATCACATTGATTCAATGTCCAAACTTATATTTGGACATCCCCGATCTGCATTAATTACTCCCCTTGCCAACCCTGTCTTGAGCACATTGACGATCTAGCATAAATAGGCTAGTATAATCTTTACCGAGCCGCCATGGTGAAATTGGTAGACACGCTGCTCTTAGGAAGCAGTGCTAGAGCATCTCGGTTCGAATCCGAGTGGCGGCATTATTAGAAAAGAATTCCGCTGATCTTCTTCCTATTCTGTTCAACTCATTTCTATTTCTCTTTTACCTATAACAGATCATTTATCCTATCATATTTCTCCTATCGATCCTATTTGAAAATCAGATGAGAAAATGGGTTTATTATGATATTCATAACCTTAGAACATATATTGGCTCACATATCTTTTTCTCTCATTTCTGTTGTCACTCTCACTTATTGGGGAACCTTGGTCCATAGAATTGAAGGGCTAAGTAGTTCGGGAGGAAAAGGCATGATAGTCACTTTTGTCTGTACAACAGGATTATTAGTTACTCGTTGGCTTTATTCAGGACATTTACCGTTAAGTAATTTGTATGAGTCATTCATGTTCCTTTCATGGAGTTCATCTGTGATTCATATAGTTCTAGAAGTACGAAGCCAAAAGAATCGAGGGTTAGGTGCAATCACTGCACCAAGTGCTATGTTAACTCATGGTTTTGCTACTTCAGGTCTTCCGAAGGAAATGCAACAATCTGCAATGTTGGTACCTGCCCTACAATCCCATTGGTTAATGATGCATGTAAGCATGATATTGCTCAGCTATGCAACCCTTTTGTGCGGATCCCTATCATCAATAGCTTTTCTGGTCATTACATTTCGGAGAAATAGAAGGATTATTTCGCTTCTCGGTGCGAAAGACAATTCATTCAATTGGCCCTTTCCCTCTAGGAATAACTGGTATTTACATGAACAAGAAAAGATTGATTTGCAAAACAATTCTTCTTTGTCATTCACGAATCATCGTAAATGTAAATTGACTCAACAATTAGATTCTTGGAGTTATCGTGCTATTGGTCTAGGCTTTCTTTTTTTAACTATAGGTATTCTTTCTGGAGCAGTATGGGCTAATGAAGCATGGGGATCTCATTGGAGCTGGGATCCTAAGGAGACCTGGGCATTGATCACTTGGACCATATTTGCAATTTATTTGCATACCAGGCTGAATAAGGGTTGGCAAGATGAAAACCCAGCAATTATAGCTTCTTTAGGATCTTTTATAATTTGGATCTGTTATTTGGGGGTCGATCTATTAGGAATAGGTTTGCATAGCTATGGATGGTTGATTCAGCACAGAACTAAAAATAGACTTGGACCCGTGATTTATGGAAGAAAATAGTATCTATTCCATAGAGTATAGTTATTATATGGGATTTCTAAATGGAATTAGTAACTTGTCCAAGTTATTTCAAATCGCTATCATAGAATGATATGATCATTACTTGAAATAACTTGAACTACATCCGAAACAAATTGAATTGTTCATTATTTCTACCCCATCCTATTCATCTCTCTTCGAGAGATGAATAAGATAATTTGATCATATCCCATAGTTATCTAGTTGACAATTTATCTGAAAAGCACGAAAGTAGTTTTATTCATGGAAGGATCGGAACATAATAGCTTCTACCTTATTATCCCATAGAGATAGAACTAGATCAGGATAAAGACCAGCACCTATTACTGGCAGAAAAAGACAGATTGAAATAAAAATTTCTCGTGGTCCAGAATCCGTTAAATATGGGTTCGGGACGTTTAAAAACTTATACCCATAGAACATTTGACGTAACATAGATAACAAATGAATAGGAGTTAATATCATTCCAATTGCCATTATTGCAGCAATAACTATTTGAAAAATCAAAGAATACTTACGACTGGTAATTATTCCCAGAAGTACCATGGATTCCGCTACGAAACCACTCATCCCTGGCAATGCGAGGGAAGCCATTGAAAAGCTACTGAACATAGTAAATATTTTGGGCATTGGTATAGCCATTCCTCCTATCCTGTCAAGAAAAAGAGTACGTATCCCATCGTAACTTGTTCCTGCCGAGAAGAAAAGTGCAGCACCAATTAATCCATGAGAAATCATTTGCAAAATGGCTCCGTTGAGGCCCGTGTCTGCCATGGAACCAATTCCTATAACTACAAAACCCATATGAGATACTGATGAATAGGCTATTCTCCTTTTCAAATTACGTTGACTCAGAGAAGTTAGAGCTGCATAGATGATTTGAACCGCTCCTACTATTATCAACCATGGCGAAAATATAGAATGAGCATGAGGTAATAATTCCATATTAATTCGAATTAATCCATATCCTCCCATTTTCAATGGAATTCCAGCCAAAAGCATACATGTACTATAATGCGCTTCCCCATGAGTATCCGGTAGCCAGGCGTGTAAAGGGAGAATTGGCAATTTGATGGCATAAGCGATGAAGAATCCTAAATAGAGTACTATTTCCAGTGTTAGAGGATAATATTTATTAGCCAATATCTCAAAATCTAATGTTGGTCCATCAAATCCATAGAGACCCATGCTTGAAGCTCCCATTGAGATAAAAATAGAACCACCTGCAGTGTACAAAATGAACTTTGTAGCCGAGTATAGACGTCTTTTTCCTCCCCACATGGATAGAAGTAGGTAAACAGGAATTAGTTCTAGCTCCCACATAAGAAAGAAAAGTAGAATATCTCGAGAAGCAAATAAGCCTACTTGGCCGCTGTACATTGCCAACATCAAGAAATAAAACAATCGGGGATTTCGAGTAACTGGCCAAGCGGCTAAAGTGGCTAAAGTAGTAACAAATGACGTCAATGAAATAGGTCCAATAGAAAGTCCATCAATTCCCAGTCTCCAGTGAAGATCAATAAGATCTATCCAGTCATAATCTTCTTCCAATTGGATCAATGGATCGTCGAAATGAAAATGATAACGAAAAGTATAGGTTATTAGGAGGAATTCCAATAAGCAAATACCTAGAGTATACCATCGAATTATCTTATTCCCTCTATGAGGGAATAATGGGATTAAGGAACCCGCGGATATGGGCAAAATAACAATTATTGTTAACCAAGGTAAATCACTCATGATGGAAATGGAAGAGATTTTCTATATAAAAACCCATGCTCAAGATCTCGGGTTGAGTATGGGTTTTTACCAGTGAAAGAAAAAAAAGGAGAATAACAAAGATGGGTCTAACAATTTTTGCGGTCTATATTGATTAGTAAGCTAGACCCATGCTGCGAGTTGTCTCATGCCACAAATAAACGCGTACACTCAAGAAATCCGTTGGACAAGCAGATTCACACCTCTTACAACCTACACAATCCTCTGTTCTTGGAGCAGGAGCAATTTGCTTAGCTTTACATCCTTCCCAAGGTATCATTTCCAATACATCTGTGGGACAAGCTCGTACACATTGAGTACAACCAATGCATGTATCATAAATTTTGACTGAATGTGCCATTGGATCTATTAACTCCCATTAGTTAGGATGTCAGAAGTTCTCAATTTGATAAGATCTCATAATATAGGATAGGCCACTAACGAGATATTATTGATATTGGACGAATCAGTAATCGTACTCTCAGTGATATTTTGAACGGATATATTTATATCATGTATCTGTTCAGTGGGGCGAAGTTGCTTGTATAACTTCGATCTTTCCGGATTTTACCAAATCTGGCTCAATCGTGTTAGTCAGATACAAATTGCTAATAAGTTCGATATGGATCGAATAGCGTTCTTCATCAATTCTAATAATCCAGTGATCTCAATCACATACAGATAAGAGGTACATCTACATAGATTTATGTATCTATATCTATATATATAGATAGATAGATAGATGGATATACCTATTCTTTATTTGTAGATTTAGAAATCTACTTATTCCCGATCAATCCACCCGGAGATCCCATGTGCTCCGTTACCATTTCAACAAATTAAATTGATCGATACGAGTCGATTTCCTGTTACGATATATTGCTAAAGCAATAGCTAATCCAACGGCTGCTTCAGCGGCTGCAATAGCGGTAACAAAGATCGAGAAGATGTCTCCCTTTACTTGTCGACAATCAAAATAATTAGAGAATGTTACGAGATTTACATTAACCGCATTCAGTATTAGCTCAAGACACATAAGTGCTCTAACCATGTTCCGACTTGTGATCAGCCCATAAATACCGATAGATAACAAATAAGCACCTGAAATAAGTGCATGCTCGAGCATAATTGATCAACTCCCCATTAACCTCGATCGATTCGGATACGAACAGAAGTTCTATAAAGTTTATTATTTTATATTATCTGTAAGATCACGATATTTCACCTGCTATTTGACATTCAAACTATTTCCTCCCGGCGAGCTATAGTAATTGCTCCCACGAGGGCAACTAAAAGGATTATAGAAATAAGTTCGAATGGAAGGAAAAAATCAGTTGATAAATGAGCTCCAATACGTTGAACATTGTTCGTTAAGTCCTGTTCTAAGATTTGATTAGATTTTGTAGTCAGAGATATATTGGACCATGATGTGTTCGGGATAATAGTAATTAATAAACAGAAGAGACTCGTACAAACTACTAAAGTGATACCATCTCCGACGGTCCAGAGAGGAACATAATTTGGATCTTTTTGGTTATTCATCAACATCACGGCAAATACGATCAATACATTTACAGCTCCTACGTAGATTAGGATCTGTGCAGCAGCTACGAAATCCGCGTTTAATAATATATATAATAGGGATATACAAACAAGAACCGGTCCCAATGAAAGGGCAGAATAAATTATATTGGTAAGTAGTACTACTCCCAAACCTCCTAATATAAGACCCAGCTCTATAGGGACAAAAAGAATATAATGCATCGGCCCAGGTAGATCCATTATGTGCACGGTAAGTTCCAATATTCCTTCTCACAATCCCATTCACTGAACAAAGAGGTTACCCTATCCATATAACTATTTGATATACCAAACATTAATATTCCTACTGCAACTATTCGGATATGTTAATTAGATAGGCTGATCCATAATTCGATTGGTCAATGATATATCCATTGGTCATATTCCTAGTGGGATTTTCAGTAGGATTACTAATTCCCAGTTGATCAAAAAAAAAAGAGAATATATGGTCCCTATCTACCAGTTCTCCCTGATCGGAACTTCATATTGAATCTGGAGAACTGGTAACAGCTCTTGAATCGATATGCCCGTTCATAGCTCTTTCGGACAAAAAAGTTGAACTAAAGATTGTCTGAATTGTAGGATCTCCAATCACCGATATTGGTGAGCGCCCTAGAGCAATCTGATCATAATTCAATTCATGACGATCATAGGTCGAAAGCTCATATTCTTCAGTCATCGACAGACAATTCGTGGGACAATACTCAACACAATTCCCACAAAAAATACAAATTCCGAAATCAATACTATGATTTTCTAATCGTTTTTTTCTAATATCTTTTCCAAAGTTCCAATCAACAACGGGTAGATCGATCGGACATACACGGACGCATACTTCACGAGCAATACATTTATCAAATTCGAAATGAATCCGCCCACGAAATCGTTCTGCTGGGATCAATTTGTCATAGGGATATTGAATAGTCATGGGTAAACGATTCATGTGATATAGGGTAACCATAAAGCCTTGACCAATGTATCTCGCAGCTTGTACTGCTCGTTGACTATAATCTATGAATCCAGTCACCATGGAGAACATATGGTAGATATCCTTGAATGGATCATTTCGTATATATTTCTTTCTCTTCATAGATGTATTCAATCTATCAATTTTGGATGTGTCACAGAACCTATTTTTGAATGATATTTTGTCACAATAGAATAAGTTGGAAAGAAGCTGTCAGTAATAGATTACCTAGAGCAACGGGTAAAAGAAATTTCCAGCCAAGATCCAATAATTGGTCTATCCTCATTCTGGGCAAAGTCCATCTCGCCGTGATGGAAATGAACAAGAACGGATAAGCTTTAGCTAATGTGATAAGGATCCCCATCGTTATGCCAACGACCTCACTAGTTCCATTAATAGAATCCCATTCGAAATGTTCAAAAATTGGTATGAATGGAATGGAAAAGTTCCAGCCGCCCAAATAGAGAACTGTCACAAACAATGAGGAAGCCAATAGATTCAGATAGGAAGCGACGTAAAATAAACCAAATTTTATACCCGAATATTCGGTTTGATAACCCGCTACCAATTCTTCTTCCGCTTCTGGTAGATCAAAAGGCAATCTTTCACATTCCGCTAGGGAAGAGATAAAGAAAGCTATAAACCCTATAGGTTGACGCCACAAATTCCATCCCCAAACCCCATATCTAGACTGTGCTTCAACTATATCAACCGTACCTGAACTGTTGGATAATTATAGTCGATGAGAGCGAGCATCACTGTTCTCATCTCTATTCCAAAACCGTACGTGAAACTTCAGCTTCATACGGCTCCTCAATGGCCATCGAGAAGTAGAAAGAGCAATCCTTTGATATTACCTCTGCACCTCGCACAATGGGGGAGAGATAATATAATAAAAGAGAAAAGAAACATCGAAGTGTTATGAATTGGACCACTGAGATTCTGTCTGCTACAATAACAAGAGCTTTTGAACCTATCTCGACCTTCACAATTCTTTGTTAGTAACAACTAGGTCCATTAATGAAATACTACAACAATTCCTTCTCCACACTATGGATCCATATTACATTTCACTCGAGATTCCGTCAATCACGAATGATATTTTGACAATAGTCTATTGATTGAAAAAGAGGGAAAAAAACAACCTTTATCCATCTTTCCCATGGGAGAAGGATAGTAGAACTGCGGAAAGGATTACTTCGTTCCTGACAGTCATTACTTTTTCAGTAAATAGGAACATACTCCAGATCGGGGTTCTGGGGAAGTACTACTTGATCATCCCTACCAACGTCAAGTCCTCATTGTCATCCCATTGATATAGAAACATATCTCAAAAATCATGTTTCGTTATCTTTCTCACTAATCTTTCATGTATTTTTGTGTTCCTGACCATTTACTTTTGCTCGATTTTCGGTATGATAGTATGAGCTTCATACAGTTCTTCCTTTGCCCCCGCTGTCAGGCCTCAATGACTAATATATGAACTTGGGGTACGCAGTTTTCACTGGTTGTGCATGCCTTCACTCCTGTACATGGGGGATGGGACTCGATCCTATTACTGCGAATTTGTAAGCTGTTTGATCTCACCCATATGACTATCTAGTTTTTTGATCGGAATGAAGAAGAAATATTCTTCCTATTCACCTCCTTTCCCTTCTTCTATAAAGAGGATAAAAGCTCATATTCCAACGAATCACACGTAGAGATATGGATAACACACATAAGGCTAGAGGGATTTCGTAACTGATGGATTGGGCAGCAGCTCGGAGACCACCTGAGAAAGAATATTTATTATTTGATCCATATCCCGCCATAATAAGTCCAAGAGGAGCAATGCTTGAAATGGCGATCCAGAAAAAAACACCTATACTAAGATCAGCTAAAACAATGTGGCGGCCAAAGGGAATTACTAAATAACTCAAAAAAATTGGTATAACTACTATAGCTGGTCCAAAGCTGAATAACCAAACATCCCCTCTAGATGGGATAATATCCTCTTTCAGAAGTAGTTTGATCCCATCTGCCAAAGCTTGAAGAATTCCCAAAGGACCAGCGTATTCAGGCCCAATACGCTGTTGTATTCCTGCAGATATCTTTCTTTCGAGCCATACAATAACTAATAATCCTATTGCAACTCCCAATATAGGAATAAGAATGTAAATTCTAATCCATATAAGACCGGAGATCTCTTTTGTAAATCCCAGTACAGAAGACAAATTAATAACTTGTTCCTCGGGATCCGTCGTATTAATCACCATTTAACGATCAACCTCTCCCATAATGATATCTATACTACCCAAAATTGTCATGATATCGGCCAATTTCATGCTTTTAACCAGTTGAGGAAGAATTTGCAAATTAATAAGACCAGGTGGGCGAATTTTCCATCTCCAGGGGAAAATACTATCATCTCCCATTAAAAAGATTCCTAATTCTCCTTTGGGAGCTTCTACTCTCACATAATGTTCTTGTTTTGGTGACTCAAAAGTAGGGGAAGGTTTTTTACTAATAAATCGAAATTCAAAATCATTCCATTCCGAATCTTTGCCTTTATCTAGGCGTCGGGCTTCCAAATTCTCATAAGGTCCTCCCGGGATTATTTTTAGGGCCTGTCGAATAATTTTGATAGATTCTGTCATTTCCCCAATTCGTACCGAGTAACGAGCTAATGAATCTCCTTCTTTTTGCCATTGGACCTCCCAATCAAATTCATCGTAGCATTCGTAATGATCAACTTTACGAAGATCCCATTGTATTCCGGAAGCTCGTAGCATAGGTCCCGATAAGCCCCAATCTATTGCTTCTTCCCTACCAATGATGCCTACTCCTTCAACTCGTTCTAAAAAGATGGGATTACGCGTAATAAGCCTTTCATATTCAGCTACTTTTGGTAAGAAATAATCGCAAAAATCCAAACATTTATCTATCCAACCGTAGGGTAAATCTACAGCCACTCCTCCGATACGAAAATAATTATGCATCATTCGCATACCCGTGGCAGCTTCGAATAAATCATATATGATTTCCCTCTCTCTGAAAATGTAAAAGAAAGGAGTCTGTGCACCAATATCAGCCATGAAAGGTCCAAGCCATAACAAATGAGAAGCTATACGACTCAACTCTAGCATGATCACTCTGATACAGCTAGCCCTTCTGGGTACCTGAATATTTCCCAATCTTTCCGGTGCATTTACCGTTACTGCTTCTGTAAACATAGTAGCTAAATAATCCCATCGTGTTACATAGGGGAGATATTGGACAATTGTTCGGTTTTCAGCAATTTTTTCCATCCCTCTATGTAAATAACCTAATATGGGTTCACAGCCAATAACGTCTTCACCATCTAGAGTAACAATAAGTCGAAGAACACCATGCATCGATGGATGATGGGGACCCATACTTACTATCATGGAGTCTTTTTCTCTAGCAAGCACGGTCATATGTCATTCTCCTCCGATTCGTTCCATAAGTTGGTGGAAACAAAGGGACGGTTCATTAAGATCCAGAATCTAACAACCAAAAAATTGGAATAGAAAACGTCAATCAACGGGTTTTTAGCCCACGAATACTTAATTGACTTATTAAATCATCGTAACGAAGTATATCTCTCTTGGACAAATAAACCAGAAGTCGCTTACGTTTCCCCAAAATTTGCCACAAACCTCTCTGGGATGAATAGTCTCTTCGGTGCAGTTCCAAATGATGGGTAAGTCTCAGAATTCTATCAGTTAAATGGCATATCTGAGATTCAACGGATCCTTCTTTTCGTTCCTCAAGAATCAGAGATGAGCGAATGGGCGCATTTTTTTGCATAAGAACTATTTTCTCGGGATAGAAGATTAATTCATGGTCAGAAAGAAAAAGGAGATCCATTAATTTTTTAGGGTCCATAAAATAGTTTGTTCCGAACATTCTCATTGAATGACATAGAAAGAATTTTTCTTTTCCCAGAGAAACGGGTTTCTCCAATTTTTATTTGCAGCGGAATACAGATAGACGAGAGATTCCTATATTGATAGGATCGAATAGATCGAATTGAAATGGTAATACATTCTAAGTATTTTCTAGTTTTTCGATTCGTTCCATCGACACGGATATGGATGTATTATGAAATATCTATCTATATATCTATCTATTATCTATATATCTATCCATATATCCATTTTGTGCGCGAAACGCATAGGTTAGATAGAGATACATAGGTTTATGCTCTTTATTATGATTGAACCTATATTTAATAGATCCCATTTACCATTAGGGATACATACGTATTCTTAACATAACAGATCGACTCCCATCATTTGTATTGAACCAATATCTATTCATGCAAGCCAGATCCTCTAATCGATAACTAGGCCAAAGAAAACGTTTAGTCATTTGAGTTGTATCTGTGTCAAAATGTTGATCTCTTTCCATGAGTTCTTCGTAGTTCTGTACGTCCTTTTCATCATAAAGTTTTGCATTTTCATCTAGATTGTTCTCTAGATCGAAACGATTTAGAATTCTAAATTCTCTACGACGTCTCGGAAGCAAAATCTCCTCAAAAATGAGGGAACTTGAAATGTTCTCATCCCCATCTCCAAGAATTCCTCCGTGTCGTACAGATCCATCAAAAAGATTCCCATCTGCCCTTCCCCGGAATCTATCCTTAAATTTCAATGGAATACTTACGATTTTATACATCAGGAATAGATCATCCAACACCCCGGATAACCGGAATGGCTCGAGAATCAATATTCCATCCTTTACTGTTCCTGAAACATCCCTATCAATCAAATGAGACATTAGATCCAGGTCCAAATCTCCCGTTCGAAGATAGGGTATAGCAATTCTTTCCGGATCCTTCATTCCACTTAAAAGAGAACATATATTGATGTTATTTTCGAGTTCTCTCACTATGGATTCTGCCCATCTAAATTGAATAGCAGCTCCAACAGTTTTTCCCTCTTCCAATGGAAGTTCTACCTCATCGTATTCATTGTTCCCATTATCCTTTCTTTCTCTGCCCTGAACATCCGATCCAACAAACTTCTCTTGGTCTTGAACATTTGATCTAACATCTTCTTGTTCTTGAACATATAATCTAACATCTTCCTTCTGTTGTTCTATTTCTTCCCGGTTTCGAACATTTGATCTAACATCTTCTTCTTTCCCATATGATCTAAAAACATCTTTGCGTTCCTCCCGTATAAGCGATTTTCTCGGTATGATCATAAATTCAGATTTATATGTATTATTCATTCCTACAAGTTCTGGGAATAACCATAATCTTAAATTTGATCTGGAACGATCCGTTCTTATTTTATGAATTATTGGAGAATTGGTAAAAGAGAAATTGTCTGAATTGGTAGTATCATTAATATACCTTTCCCTAGTAATCTCTTGACAATTGGTAATATTTAGATTATCCGGTGTATCAAAGAGTTCCAATTCACGTATAATACTACTATTAGATAGAATCTCTTCCTGTTCATTCTGTCGTACTGGCAGCCCATTAAGACCTAAGTCTTTTGTGAAATCAATATAACTATACGAAAAAAGATTGTATCTGCAACGCTTGTTCAGTTTCCGGGTTCGTCCCGGAGAAAGTTTCACAAAAAAAGGGGGATATCCCTGTTGTTGTTCATAGGGAATGAATCTATTTTCTTCATAGGAATGAAGAAAATCTCGATTATCAATTATCCGTTGCTTACTCATTTCATTCCTCCATCTCTGTGGTGCTATTCCAGCCCATATCTGTGAGGATAAATTGTATCGATCGCAACATTTTAACCACTCTTTCCAGTCATTTCCTCTCAAATCTTGTGGTTCTTTAGAATACAAGATTCTTTGTATATCTAAGAATTCTTTGATATTATCTTTGATAAAAGGATACGATGTTCGATATTGTAATAGATATTTCGAATGGGACTTGTTCATTGCTCTTATTTGCCATATCTCGTGAAATAGATATGCTTGGGACATTAAGATCATGCCCCCATCGGGACCAACTTGTAAATCTCGTATCTCCTTGGTAATTGAATGGTAGTTGGGGATTTTACTCTCATTTGTCTCCAAAATATCGTTCTTAAAAGGATATATTCTTCTGTAAATTGCTACAAGATTCCTCGTCGATCTAATACAAAATTGTATGTTTAACCTGATGAGGCGAATAACGCTTAGGGAAATATCTCTGCTCATTATTTCAATAAATAGATTCATTAAATAGGGCCATTTCCAAATTAATCGTACACTTCTCTTTCTGAATTGAACAAGTATTTGCCGAATCTGAACCAATCGCTTTTTGAATTCTGATCCTATATAAATAGAACATTGATTATTCTTTTTCTCTAGATCAACATTAATCCCTAAATTCACTAGATATTTATCAGTAATCTGTTTGATCTGATCATTCGTTGTGGTTGTCCAATCATCTAGATCCTCAATATTTGTTTGAGTTCCATATCCCTGAATCTCCGGTGGAAAATTTGCACTACTCGCAGGCCCAGTCCCAATAAGTAATTGATATTTATTGAGGATCTGGTTATTTATTCCGATATTTTTCGTACTTATATTGTCCGGTTGAGGTCCGGGTTCATTTATTCGTTCTATTCCTGATAGAACCGTTCTTATCAATCGTCCTTTCAATTCTTTGATAATGGGTTCCCAAAAGGAAGGTATTTTTTTTGGATAACCAAAAGGTACTTCAGTTTCCAACCCCCAGGTCGTTAAATAACTAGAACTCGATTTTTCTCTTTTGTCAAATTGGAGCTCAGATTCATGCCAGGGTTTCAAACGAAAAGGGAATAGAATCTTTATCTGAATGCCATCTCTGAGCCATCTGTCCGGAAATTCCGTTTCTGAGAATTCAATCCCATCATAAGTGCATTTGATATGAATTTCTCTACTCCATTCTCCCCAATCTTCATCCCATTCGGGGACTTGAAATAATAGCATACGACCAATATTTTTAGTTATTATTAATGAGGGTAATATTATATGTTTTCTAAGAATTGATTGGGTCACTAAGATAAAACCTCTTATTTTTTGATTTAGTGAGAAATCCAATTTGTCTGCTATTGAGAGACGATCAACTTTTGATCTCTCCCCAGAAGAAGTTCTTCCCGATTCCGAGTCTTTATTCATCAAATTCGTAACAATCTGTTTCAGATCTACTCTATTGGGCATATCAAAAGAATCTTTTGGAAAAGTGGGTATTTCCATTCTTCCCAAAAATAGGAATAAAGGGGAATGTGCACCCGTTTGTATCATTTTCCATATTATAGTTCTACGTCTTTGAGCACGCATGGATCCTTTTACTAGGTTCCGACGAAAATCTGACTCTTCCGAATAGCGTCTCACAATTCTCTGTATTCCGTTTGGGTCGATAATTGTTATACTTCTTATCTTTCTTGGGCGAAGATCATTTATTGAGGGTATGAAGTCATATTTACCGCTTCTCAAATTGTAGGACCATCGAGGCACATGTTTCTGAATCTCTGGAATTTCGAAAGGTTCATTGAAGAGTATTTTCCCACAAAAGGCAGGAATAGATTTTATTTGGGTTGAATCACCCGTAGATGAATTCTTCCAAAGATCCCGGAGTACTGTCCATTCCTTCTGTCTCAAATGCTCAAAAAGTGAAGCCTGTTCCGCAGGAGGAAGACTAAGGATTAATTCCCATCTCATGGGACTTGTGGACATAACATTTTCCTCGTCAATCATACCAGGAATATCCAACAAATATCTTGTATAGGTCTCTTTATTACATGAAGCTATTTCCAATAGAACCTCGATATAGATCCCTCGATCACATGAGACTATTTCTGACAAATCTCTCAACGAGTCTTTTGCATGAATCTCTTCATTATTCGAAGCCATTTCCAAAGAATCTATTATATGAATTCCTCGATCGTTCAAATAAGCTATATTTGGCAAATCCTTCGTATAGATCTCCCAATTATCTGAATTTCGGATCATTTGTTCCGCTAATAGATAAAGTTGTTTTGAAATAGGTTCAAATTTCTTATTCTCTGATAATTCATTTGTCGAGATGAACGAGTTAACGGTATCTGTAGGTAGTGGTTCCCAGGGCAGCGGAAAGTTTTTGCGTTCCAATTCCTGCCAATGATCAGAGATCCGATCTTCAATTTGATTATTCCAAGATCCCTCCGCGGAGTCCTTCGTAGATACCTTTGTTAAATCCGGGAGGTCCAAATTGATTGAATCGCTCAAAATCCAAGGTGATCGTAATTTATCAATTATTCCACGGAATGGCCCATTCAGAAAAGGATCATGCATCTTAGGAAAGGGATCTCCCTGAGATTTGGATAATTTCACTCCTTTTTCCATCACATCTCCAACAGGGGATCCGTTGCCTAGAGCTTCTATTCGATTCCTGAATTCATCGCCCAAGTTCTCCTTTCTCCGTTCTTCAGTACAAATCCATTGATAATAAATATCTTCGGATGAGGAAAAGGTATCCGAAAGATTCCTATATTTTCCGATCCCTTCCCCAAATACCGACATACTAGGTAGAGATGTGAAAGATACCCTTTGTTTTCCATCGCTTAAACATGTGTCGAAGAAATATTGGGATACTCCAGCCTTTACAGGACCTGAGTGAGTAAATAGACTATTCCTGACATATCGCAATGGCCTATTCCATCTGCGATGATCAAACAAAATAATGGGCCATGGTTGATCGAACCATGGTGATTCTTCATTGGGGAGTCCTTGAAACTCATTTTGATTCCTATACACAAAGTCATCATTTATTTCTTTATTAGAAATAATAGACGGCGATGGAGTTCTGCCCAAATATAATAAACAGGAATAATAAATAAGAATACTAAAAGTTCGGCTTATATAGCGTTTTAATATAGTATAACCTACAGGTGAATCACGTTCTATACGAAAAGATACCAATCTTGCCAATCTTATGAATAGAACATGACCACCCAACCAACCACAAAAACTACTTATTACAAATAATAGATTATTGCTATAACGAAAAAGAAAAAGGTTCATCAGTCTCGTTAATATGGGACTTGGTAAAATAATAGGATTCAGTAGTTGAAAAATTAGGCTATCCATAAATAGCCCTAGAATTCCAGGATTGTTTAATGGATTTATGGGGTACAGAGATTTTGAATTTGAAAGTTTCTCGGTAGTATGGAAACAATGAAGAAACATGTAAGGTACAACTAGTAAAGTTATTGCGTGAGGTTTACCCAACGCTGCATAGATAGGTGAATAGTACATCGATAAAAATACTATTAATTGCCCCATAATAGAACCACTTATAGCTACTATACCATCAGCAGTTCCTTCCAAAAGGAAAGTTCTCATAGGGAATATCTGAGAAGGACCAATGGGCAATGTGGTAATAAATCCGTAATATAGCCCAAATAAAATGATCGGACCTGATACTTCTACTCGTGATGATATTGAATCCCATGGTAGACTCAGTACTATAAGTATCATGTTCACTATAAGTATCATATTCAAAATCCTTCTTTAAAGACGTGGAATGATTATAGAAATTCTTCCGATATCTCCCAGATATGGGAGATATGGATATGAATAGTTATTATTTTCTACATTCATGAATTCAAATTCATAGAATTGATCCCAATTTACAATTGATCTTTACTCGATCTTTCCTGGTCCGGCCCAAGTCTTCTAAATCGTCGTTACGCCGCAAGGGTCGGGTGACTAATTCAAGGACATTCCTCGCATTGGCAAATCCGTGAATCTGCGCAAAGGTGAATTCAACCGACCATTTAGTATTCATTCCTCTTGCTTCTAACGGATCAGCATGAGCCATTCCGGTGATGACTAAGTCGGGTTGTAACTCACGCATACGCCGTATTTGATTATAATTATCTGGTTTTTCTACAATTCGTGGTATCGGTACACACATCTTTATACATGTATCTCGTAAAAGTGCTAATTCAGCAGCTTGATATCGTTTATCCATATATGGAATACCAATTTCATAAACGATCATTCCACATCTGATTAAGAATCTTGCTAGAGATACTTCTAGCAGATTATCTCCCATGAAAAAGACAGATTTTCCACGTACCAAAGAAATATAATCTTTCAAACTTTCCCACGTCCGTTTTTCCCTTTCCTCCAACCCCTGGGTTTCAATATCAAATACAGGACAAATCTTTTCGATCCAAGCACGCGTTCCGTCCGGACCGATAGGAAAAGGAGCTCCGATTAATCTACATCTTTCACGTCTTACCAAAGTTGTTGCTGTACGACCCAGAAATGGATTGACACCACAGACATAAACTCCATCACCTAATGATGGAAGATGAGTATATCTATGGGCGGGTAACCAACCTGATACCTTGACGGATTGGCGCCTTAATTCCAGATTAAGTTGAGAAGCTACATTTGAAGGTAGGGATCCAAAAAGAGTCAAGGGGGGATGATCTCCATATTCTACTAATTCTTGTATAGTTCCATTCCGTTCACGAACGAAGGATTCCTGTTCTAAACAACGATGTGCCATCGCAGCTAGCACAGTGTCTTCCCCTTGGGTAGAAGCATAATCCAGCCCATTTGCTCTTGCCACCACAATTGGTATCCCAATCTCATATTCCAATTTTGGTGCCATACCTTCCAAATCCATTTTTATTATTTCTGTAGTACAAGTACCTATCCATATGATGACATTGGGGTTTCTATCTTTTTTTATCCGAATACAAAGCCTTTTCAATTCTTCATAATCATTCAATTGAGCCGAGATATCTCCTTCTTCTAATTCTGCCATTGCATAGCGAGGCTCTGCAAAGATCATAACTCCAAGCGTATTTTGTAGAAAATAACCACACGTCTTCGTGCCTATCACCAAAAAGAAACTGTCTTCAATCTTTTGGTATAACCAAGATACACAGCTAATGGGGCAAAAGGTATGATAATTACCCGTTTCGCATTCAAAAGTGAGAGTTTCAGAGATCTCCACTGACATAAATAGATCTTCCAACGAACCGATCAACGAATCAATTGTTGATCTTAAACCATCGTAAATCCAAGCAAATTTTCCTGATTCTTCTCCTGTTCTCCATCATTAATGGGACTTAGGTAGGAATCGGAAAGTAAACTGAAGAATTCTCGATCTGGAATTTCTTTTGGTACAATACCTTCTGGTTGAGACAATATCTGATCTGCTATGTTCAAATAATGTTCACACACATAGCTAAGGGATGGTTCGGATCCAACCATTTCAAATAAGGTTTTACCCTTGACTCTAGATATTCGAATCTCTTCGATAAGAGGTAAGACCTCTATTATGGGCATTGGACAGACTTCTACATATTCATCGATAAGATCTCTTTTAGATGTACGATTTCCGACCAAGCCTGCTAATCGAAGTAGATGTGTACGAGCTTTTTCCCCAATAGAGACAGCAATACGATTGGCTGCGAATAATGCATCAAATCCATTATCTGTAATTATTACGCAATAATCCGCATAGTTCAATGGAGCAGCAAAACCTCCACAAACTACATCACCTAGTACATCGAATAATATAATATCATATTTGTGAAATGCATTTAATTCTTTCAACAATCTCACAGTCTCCCCTACCACATATCCCCCACATCCGGCTCCTGCGGGTGGCCCCCCTGCTTCCACACAGTCTACTCCTCCATAACCCTTGTGAATCACATCTTCGGGCCAAACATCCTCATAATGATAATCCTTAGACTGCAGAGTATCTATAATTGTAGGTATCAGAAATCCTGTAAGAGTAAAAGTACTATCGTGTTTTGGATCGCATCCAATTTGTAATACTTTTCCACCACGTCTTGCTAGGGCTATTGAGATATTACAGCTAGTCGTTGATTTACCAATTCCGCCTTTTCCGTAAACTGCTATTTTCACCTACAAATCTCCCGTTATTCATAATAATCATAAGAATTGAATCCTCCTCTCCGTTCCAGAAGGAAAAGGTTAATTGGTAGTAATAGGAATATATGTAACATATTTATATCCAACACAATAAAGAGCATAAACCTATGTATCTTTATCTAACCTATCCTATTACGTTCCGCGCATAAATCGTTCATTCCTATTCCTTGTCGGAACGAGGGAAAATAGTAGAAAGAATTGCATTCTATTTTTATATGGATTCGTTGATGGGATATTTTGACTAATTTCTCATTCTCTGCATCGATAGATCGATCCTTTTATGTCCTCTTGCATTTCTTCATCCCCTTCCTTTCTCTCCATCCCCTTCCTCTCCGTCCCCCTGTTCTCTTTCTGTTCTTCCTTTCCCTTTCTATTCCCCCTCTCCCCCTTCCTCCATTTTGGATTCATTTCATTGCAATAGATAGATATCTATCTATATGAGACATATATATAGAACTGATATCCCATCATTCAAAAAAGAAAGGAAATGCTGAGGAAGAAAATACAGATAAAAAATAGTGATTGATCAGGTATAATTCCAATCATTGAAGTAATGACGGTACGATCGCTGATATGGATTCCTCTCACTTCAACGCTTCCCACTACTTCATATACCAAAATCACCGGGCAGATCGGATCTAATCTCACGTGTCCCAGCATTCAACCAGCCCATGATCCGAAGGCTATACAGCATGGAGCGGGCAGAGAGATGAAAGGACCGACAGGGGGACCTTCTCCTGCTTGATCAAAATCAATTCTATGATCGAATAGCAGTTCCAAGTGCCATGATGTCCGCTCCGTTTCACTCAACGAAGGGTTCGGAAAGACAGGTAAAGGAGGTTAGTTGAGACTATCTCACCATTACCTTCTAGCTCTTAGGATAATAAGCAGGCCCCTTGTCCCTGGCAGGGAGAGAGAGGTCTTTGCTGCCCTTCGGTAGAGTGAGTATACCTAGCGAACTGGCGGGTCCGTAGCATCGTGGAGATCGATTGATCAATATGCATCTCGGGGCAGTGGAGAAGATCATGGTGATGGTTGACCGCCGCCTCCCCTTGCCCTGGAGGCTCTCCGGGGAGGCGAAGGGGATTGCTATCGTCACCTTCTCTCCTTATAATATAGGGTGGGGTGTATGCAAAGTTCCAGAAGTTCCGAAGGAAGCTTTGGGCTTCTCAACGGTTCATGCACTGGTCATAG